GTCACATTGTTACATTATATATAGAGAAATTACCGCAACAATTCTATAAAAAAAATATACGTCGGCCCTCGTTTTAGGGGTTTTTCGAGATAACCGTGTATATTAAGGGGGAGGGGGGTTTTTACCAAAAAAACTTTTTATTTAAAAGGTTTGAATTTTTTTTCCGGAACCCGGGGTAAGTCTAATAATGTAAGATTTATGCCAGATAAAGTGAATAATGTATTAGAATAATGAAATGTATTTTACACACACTATTATAGGAGACTTCTTTCCGCGGGGGTTAATGACAGTGTTTTTTTTAAACCTTTGCTTCATTAATCAAAAAACCCAAACTTGACCTACATGACCTAATATTTTCTATCCCTTTCAGTAATGGTGAGCTTGACAATCTAATCTCCTGAATTAGAAGTAATGAGATTTGATAAGAAAAGTGTCGAGGATAGCTCAAGTTTACCTTAGTGTACCAGATGAGCCCTTCCGGGGAGTAGTTATTTGCTTCATACCGAAATAAAAAAGCGGGGCGGACGATAAATCTTGATACGATTAAGAGTTAATTATGCCATTAAAGGGAGCTAGAGTACTGACATTCTTGATACGATCAAGGATTAGATGTAATTCGAGCATTAATCAGATGCCAGATTTGATCAATATCTAGGGGATATAACAGTAATGTACCACAAACCGTTCAATATTTTCCATTCAAGAGATAAATACGGATCTCTCGCCAACGGCATTAAATAATACCATGTAAGATAGGGTTAAGTGAAAAATATGATGCTATGAAATTACTGATAATAGATTAATGAGGGTTAAATTATTTAATGAAATGATATAGCTGACAGTAGTCTAATGTGGATTAAACATAGTATGTAATAGAATAGGGGAATGTCGATTAATGAGGATTAAGCATAGTATATGTTATATAGTAGGGGAATGTCTGTATTAGCCACTATGGAATATGGGTATTATGTGGTATATCAGTATATGTGGACTATATCATATATATGTCATACTGACGAACAAAAACCAAAATTTTTCGTTTTGGCTTTTGCACGCTATAACAGCTATCAGGGGGCAGTTTAGGCAGAATCTTGGCTTTGGGAGCCAAGGGCAGGAGTTTAACCCTCCTTCCCCTGATGTGTTTTGGGAGGGGTTTAAACCCTCGATCTTCGACTTACAAGGTCGACGCTTTTAAGTTAAGCTACCAAAACTAGTTTAGGCTGAGGATTTTGTTTTCGCATCAGCTAATAAATGGTATAGTAATAAGAAATAAGGCAAAGTAGGAGATTGAGGCAATTTGTCCTACTATAATAAATGGTTGTTCGACGGGTTGTCCTCCAATTCAAGTTAAAATAATTGAATTGGCTGCAAGGATCCAGAAGAAAATTTGTGTTAAAGGTCGGAAGATGATACTTCGTTGTTTAGAGGTATGAAGAAGTGGGACTAATAGAAGGATGAAAATGGAGAATAGGAGTGCTAGGACTCCTCCTAGTTTATTGGGAATGGAGCGTAGGATGGCATAGGCGAATAAGAAGTATCACTCGGGTTTGATGTGKGGTGGGGTAACAAGTGGATTCGCTGGGATAAAGTTTTCAGCGTCTCCTAGAAGGTTAGGTAGGAACAGGGCTAATAAAGCTAATAAGAAGATTATTACAAAGAAGCCAAGTAGGTCTTTGTAAGAGAAGTAGGGGTGGAATGACACTTTGTCTGCGTCGGAATTAATACCAAGAGGATTGTTAGAGCCGGATTCATGAAGGAAGAGGAGGTGAATAACTGATAGGGCTATGATCAGGAATGGGAGGAGAAAGTGAAAGGCAAAAAAGCGTGTAAGGGTGGCGTTGTCTACTGAAAACCCCCCTCAGATTCATTGTACTAGCATATTCCCAATATAAGGAAATGCGGATAAAAGGTTAGTAATGACTGTAGCTCCTCAAAAGGATATTTGTCCTCATGGAAGAACATAGCCGACGAAGGCTGTTGCTATTAATAGGAAAAGGAGGACTACGCCAATGTTTCAAGTTTCTTTGTTAAGGTAAGAGCCGTAGTATAGACCCCGGGCAATGTGAAAGTAAACACAGATAAAGAAGAGTGAGGCTCCATTAGCGTGAATATTACGGATAAGTCATCCGTAATTAACATCGCGGCAAATATGGACTACTGAGGAGAAAGCTATGGAAATATCTGCGGTATAATGTATAGCTAGGAAGAGTCCTGTAAGAATTTGAATAAATAAGCATAGTCCTATTAGTGAGCCAAAGTTTCATCATAATGAAATATTAGATGGAGCGGGGAGATCAACTAGGGCATGGTTTATAATTTTAAGGAGTGGGTGAGTTTTTCGAATATTGGTGGCCATTAGTTCTTATAGTTGAATGAACAACGATAGTTTTTCAAGTTATTGGTCTTGGTTAAAGTCCAGGTAAGAATAATGATATATTTTATGTTTGTGATAATAATTGGTTTAATTTTAGGTTTAATAGGGGTAGCGTCCAATCCGTCTCCTTATTATGCTGCTTTGGGTTTAGTTACTGCTGCAGGGGTTGGGTGTGGCTTGTTAGTTGGTCATGGTGGGTCTTTTATGTCCTTAATTTTGTTTTTAATTTATTTAGGGGGGATATTGGTAGTTTTTGCTTATACGGCAGCGCTTGCTGCTGAGCCTTATCCAGAGTCATGGGGAGATTGGTCTGTATTGTTATATGTTGGGCTTTATTTGGTAGGGCTTTTTGTGTCCGGAAAATATTTTATGGTTAAGGGATGAGGTTTACATTGAACGGGGGTGGAGGAATTAAGTAATTTAGATATGGTACGGGGGGATTTTTTAGGGGTTGCTTTGTTGTATTCTGATGGTGGTTGAATATTAGTTTTAGGGGGTTGAGTTTTATTATTAACTTTGTTTGTTGTATTAGAACTAACTCGGGGTTTATCTTGGGGTACTTTACGGGTAGTTAGGTTAAGGTAATTAGGATAACTAGGGTAAGTGTTAAGAAAAGAAGTGTTAGGTAGGTTTTGATTAAACCTTGTTGAGGTTGAGTAGATAATTTAATGAGGGATGTTTGTTGGATAAGGTTACTTTTAGGGCCAATTTTTTCGCTTCAGGTTTGGTCAATTAAGTGTGTTGAAATGTATTGGGCTCAGTTTAGGCTAGTTTTTGGAAGAAGTCGGTGAATAATTGAAGGGAAGTAGCCTAGTAAATTGGAGAAATGATGGTAGTGAAGTGTAGGGTTGGTTTTAAAGTGAGAGTTAGTTAAATTAGTAAGTTCTAGGGCTAGAAGCAGGCCTATAATTGTAACTAATAGGGCAGACAGTTTAAGTAGAGGAGATATAGTTATAATTTGGGTTTTTGTTGGGGTTAAATTAAGGGTAATAATTAGACCAGCGATAATACTTCCGTAAGCAAGGCGTTTAATAGGATTAATCACTAATGGGTTATTTTCATTAATTGGGGAAAGTGTATTAAATCGAGGGTAATTTATTAGTGCAAAAAAGATAAGACGAAGGCTGTAAATGGCTGTGAAAGATGTTGCTACAAGGGTTAGGATTAGGGCTCAGGCGTTTAAGTGGGAAGTGTTTATGGACTCAATGATGGCGTCTTTTGAAAAGAAACCTGATAGGAATGGTATACCTGTTAGGGCTAAGCTACCAATTGTTAGGGAGGTTGAGGTAAATGGTAGGAGTTTGTGTAGACCTCCTATTTTCCGGATATCTTGCTCATCGTTAAGACTATGAATAATAGATCCGGAGCAAAGGAAAAGTATTGCTTTAAAGAAGGCATGAGTGCAGATATGAAGGAAGGCCAGTTGAGGTTGGTTAAGGCCAATGGTAACTATTATTAGTCCTAATTGACTTGATGTTGAGAAAGCAACAATTTTTTTAATATCATTTTGGGTGAGGGCACATGTGGCTGTGAAGAGGGTAGTAAGTGCTCCGAGGCATAGGCAGACGGTTAGAATTAATTTATTATCTTGAATAAGTGGGTGGAGGCGGATTAGAAGGAAGATACCTGCTACAACTATTGTGCTGGAGTGGAGTAATGCTGATACTGGTGTAGGGCCTTCTATAGCTGAAGGTAGTCATGGGTGTAGACCAAATTGTGCTGATTTTCCAGCTGCGGCTAATACGAGACCAAGAAGTGGTAATGTTAGATCTTTATTTTTAGATAAAATGAAGAGTTGATGAATTTCTCATGAGTTAAGGTTAGTGGCTAGTCAGGCTATGCTTAAGATTAATCCGACATCACCAATTCGGTTATAAATAACGGCTTGTAATGCTGCTGTATTAGCGTCTGCTCGGCTGTATCATCAGCCGATAAGTAAAAAGGATATGATTCCAACTCCTTCTCAGCCAATAAATAGTTGAAATATGTTGTTGGCAGTAACTAGAATGATTATTGAAATTAAAAATAATAAAAGATATTTGAAAAAGCGATTTATGTTAGGGTCAGAATGTATATATCAGAGGGCAAATTCAAGAATAGATCAGGTAACGTATAAGGCTACAGGTGTAAAGATGATTGAGTAGAGATCAAATTTGAAGCTTATGTTAATATCAAAGGGGCCCATGTTTATTCAATTTCAGTTGGTAACAATTGATTCTAAACCTTGGTCGAGAAAGATAAATAAAGGAATTAAGCTAATAAAAAAGGAAATTTTTACAGCGGTTTTAACGTATGAGGACGATCAGTTTGGTTTAAGTTCTTTTGGTGAAAGTGAGGAAATTAATGGTAAAGTAAGAATAATGAAGATTAGTAGGAAGGATGAGTTAAAGATAATATGCATAGCTCTTGCTTGGAGTTGCACCAAGAGTTTTTGGTTCCTAAGACCAATAGATTACTATTATCTTTCAAGGGCCGAGTGAGCCATGGGCTTGAACCATGATAAGAAGAATTAGCAGATCTTCGTGTCCCGGACCTCTCTCGGTAAATAAAAAGATTTTAACTTTTGTCTTTAGAACCACAATCTAATATTTTAATTAAACTATAAATACAAAATGTTCAGCCTCAGATAAGTTCTGGCTTAAGGATTAATAATAATACGGGCATAATATGAAGGCTGAGTAGGAGATGTTCTCGTGTATGGGATGGATTAAGTGAAATAAGGTGGTTGGATGTCGGTCCTCGTTGAGTTATGAGGAATATGTAAAGGGAATAGGATGCGGTAATTAACACTCCACTCCCTGTAAGAATTAAAGTTCAATTAGATCAGTTAAATAATGATGTAATAATAAAGAGTTCTCCTATGAGGTTGGGAGATGGAGGTAAAGCGAGGTTAGCGAGGTTAGCGAGGAATCACCAGGTTGCCATAAGTGGAAGAATAATTTGGATTCCTCGGGCTAAAAGTAAGGTTCGGCTATGAATACGTTCGTAGTTGGTATTGGCTAGGCAGAATAGGGCTGAAGAGATTAATCCATGGGCAATTATTAGTATTGTTGCTCCTGCGAAGCTTCATGGAGTTTGGATAAGGATTGCTGCTGCGACAAGACCCATGTGGCTAACTGAGGAATAGGCGATTAGGGACTTTAAGTCCGTTTGTCGTAGGCAAATGGAGCTAGTTATTACAACACCTCAAATGGCTAAGATTAAGAATGGGTAAGCTATTTCTTTGGTAAGGGGGTTAAGTATAATAATAATACGTATTATTCCGTAGCCCCCTAATTTTAGTAATACTGCAGCTAGAATTATTGAGCCGGCGATTGGGGCTTCTACGTGGGCTTTTGGTAATCAAAGATGAACCCCATAAAGGGGTATTTTAACAAGGAAAGCGATAATGCAGGCAGTTCATCAGAATTTATCTGCTCATGAATAAAGGTTAGTGTATTGGGAGTGTTGAATAATAAATATCGAGAGGGAGCCGAGGTTATTTTGTATAAATAATAAGGCAATAAGTAGAGGGAGAGATCCAATTAAGGTGTAAAATAAAAAGTAAGTTCCTGCGTTTAGGCGTTCTGTTTGGTTACCTCATCGTGTAATAATAATAAGTGTTGGGATAAGTGTGGCTTCAAACATAATGTAAAATAAGATTATTTCTGTTGCAGAGAAAGCTATGATAAGAAAGAACTGTAAAAAAATTAGGAGAGAGATATAAGTTCGTTGTCGGGTTAAGGGTTCTGGAGAGATGTGATTTTGGCTGGCTAGAATTATTAATGGTAGGAGTCAGCATGTTAAAATGAGTAAAGGAGTAGATAAAGGATCAACGGCTAGGTATTGGTTAGAGAAGTCTCAACCAATATCTATATTTCATTTAAATCAAAGTAGGCTTATTGTGGCAATAAGAAGGCTATGGGCGGAAGTGGTAGTTCATAATCATTTTTTATGAGAAAATCAGGCAGTAGGGAATAATATAATTGTTGGAATTAAAATTTTTAACATTGGAGAAGGTTAAGGTTTTGTAGGTTGTCGGAGCCGTGTGAGCGGGAGGCGGCGACTAGGATAGCCAATCCTGCGCTGGCTTCACAGGCGGAAAATGTTAATATAATTATAGGAATAATAGAGCTAGAGGTAGAGTTTAGTATTATTGATCAGATTGCAGTAGCGATGAAGAGGGTAAGTATTATACCTTCAAGACATAGAAGGGCGGATAAAAGGTGTGAGCGGTTAAATGCAAGACCTATTAAACCTAGGATAAATGCTGAGGTAAAGCTAAAATATATGGGGGACATAAGATGTTTATGGATTTTCACCATAATTTACTAAGCCGAAATTAGTGGTCTTAGTTTGGACTAAACATCTATTCTGCTCATTCAAGTCCTCCTTGAAGTCATTCATAGATGAGGCCAAGGGTGAGTAAGATTAGGATAGCTGCTGCTCAAAGCAGGGTAGAGAGGGGTGTTAATAGTTGATTACCTCAAGGTAATGGTAGTAGGAGGGCAATTTCTAAATCAAAGAGGAGAAATAGAATGGCTACTAAGAAGAAGCGGAGGGAAAAAGGGAGGCGGGCACTTCCTAGGGGATCAAAGCCACATTCATAAGGGGATAATTTTTCATTATCTGGATTTAATGATGGAAGTCAAAATGCAATTAAAGCGAGGATTAGGGAAACCAGGGCCGTAGTCGCGACAGACGACATGATGAGGTTCATTACTCCTCCTTGGGTTTTAACCAAGATTTAATAATTGGAAATCACTTGTACTAATTTATACTAGAAAAGCAATTATGAGCCTCATCAATAGATGGATACATAAAGGAATAATCACACTACATCTACAAAATGTCAGTATCATGCTGCGGCTTCGAAGCCAAAGTGATGTTCTGATGTAAAGTGATATTGGACTTGTCGTAGAAGACAAACTGCTAAAAATGTTGAACCGATAATAACGTGGAGGCCGTGGAATCCTGTGGCTACGTAAAATGTAGTTCCGTAAACTCCGTCAGCAATAGTGAATGGTGCTTCGTAATATTCTATGGCTTGAAGGGATGTGAAGTAAACTCCTAGAATTATGGTTAAAGTAAGGGCTTGAATTGCTTCTTTTCGATTACCTTCTATAAGGCTATGGTGTGCTCAAGTTACGGTTACTCCGGAAGCTAGGAGAACTGCGGTATTTAAGAGTGGCACTTCGAATGGGTCTAGGGGGTTAATTCCTGTTGGTGGTCAGCATCCTCCTAGTTCAGGAGTAGGTGCAAGGCTAGAATGGTAAAAGGCTCAGAAAAAGCCTAGAAAGAAGAAGACTTCTGATGTGATGAATAAAATTATTCCATAACGAAGACCTTTTTGTACAGGGGGTGTATGATGACCTTGGAATGTTCCTTCTCGGATAACATCACGTCATCATTGAATTATTGTTAGAAGGAGAAGGGTAAATCCTAGATAAAGGAGTAGAAGTGAGTGAAAGTGAAATCAAATGGCTAAACCCGATGTTATGAGAAGGGCAGCGGTAGCTCCTGTAAGGGGTCATGGGCTTGGGTCAACTATGTGGTATGCGTGTGCTTGGTGAGCCATTATACGTTTTCTTGTAAATATAGACTTAATAGGAGAACAAATACATATGCTTGGATTATTGCTACAGCTACTTCTAGAATTGTTAATAAAAATAAAATTAAGGAGGTAAGTAGGGCTACGGTTGGCATAATAGTTAGGAGGACAAAGGCTGCTGTGGCAATTAGCTGTATTAATAAATGGCCAGCTGTTAAATTGGCGGTCAATCGGACACCTAGGGCTAATGGTCGGATAAATAAACTAATAGTTTCGATGATAATGAGAATAGGAACTAGAGGGGTTGGTGTTCCTTCTGGAAGAAGGTGACCTAGTGCGATGGTGGGTTGGTTTAGTATACCAATTAGTACAGTTGTAATTCACAATGGTAGGGCAAATGCTATATTTAGTGAGAGTTGTGTTGTAGGGGTAAAGGTATATGGGAGAAGGCCTAGAAGATTAATAGTAATAAGGAATAGTATTAGGGCTGTGAATAATACGGCTCATTTATGTCCTCCAAGATTTATGGGTTGTATAAGTTGATAAATAAAACGATTAATAAATCAGGCTTGAAGAGTAATTAATCGGTTATTTAGCCATCGGCTTGAAGGGGTAGGGAAAGTTAATCATGGAATTAAGATTGCTAGGGCAATAAGAGGAATTCCAATTAGTGAGGGGCTTAAGAATTGGTCAAAAAAGCTTATAATCATGGTCAATTTCAAGGGTTGGGTTTAGGTTTTTCAGTACTTTTTAGAGTAGGATCATTGTTAAATAGATGGCTTATTACTTTGTTTGGCAAAATAGTAAGGAAAACAATTCATGAGAATAATAAAATTAAAAATCATGGGTTGGGATTTAATTGTGGCATATCATTAAGGGTGGTAGGGAATCACCAATAGTTAGCTTAAAAGGCTAATGCTAGACCCAGTTTAGCTTCTTAATGAGGCTTCTTCTAATATTGATGAAGATCAGGCTTCGAAGTGTTCTAGAGGAACTGCTTCTACTACGATAGGTATAAAGCTGTGATTGGCGCCACAAATTTCTGAACATTGACCGTAATAGACGCCAGGACGTGAGATGATGAAGGCAGTTTGGTTAAGTCGTCCTGGAACGGCATCTATTTTTACACCTAAAGCTGGAACAGCTCATGAATGTAATACGTCTTCTGCTGATACTAGAACTCGAATGGGTGATTCTATGGGTACTACTATACGATGGTCTGTTTCTAATAAACGGAATTGGCCCGGGGCTAAGTCTTGGGTTTGAATTATATAAGAGTCAAATCCTAGGTCTTCGTAATCTGTATATTCATAGCTTCAGTATCATTGGTGACCTATAGCTTTAATAGTTAGGTGGGGATCATTAATTTCATCTATGAGGTATAAAATTCGTAGTGATGGGAGAGCAATTATGATAAGAATAATAGCAGGTAGAATGGTTCAAACGATCTCAATTTCTTGTGAATCAAGAATATATTTATTTGTGAGCTTAGTTGTTACTATTGCTGTAATAATATAGAGAACTAGGGTGCTAATTAAAAATACAATTATTAGTGTGTGGTCGTGAAAATGAATAAGTTCTTCCATAACGGGGGAGGCTGCATCTTGGAATCCTAATTGTGAGGGGTGTGCCATTACAAATTAAGATACGCGGGAATTTAACTCACAATTCTGCCCTGACAAGGCAGTGTAATATATTTTACTAGCATCTTATAAAGAAAGTGACAGAGTGGTGATGTGGCTGGCTTGAAACCAGCATATGGGGGTTCAATTCCTTCCTTTCTTGTTTAAAAAGAGGGTTGTTGAACTTGAACAAATGCTGGTTCTTCATAAGTGTGATAAGGAGGAGGGCAGCCATGTAATCATTCTACATTTGTATGAGGAAGTTCAACAGATAAAACTTCTCGTTTTGAGGCAAACGCTTCTCAAATGATAAATAATAATATAATTACAGCAACAAGAGAAATTAAAGAGCCAATAGATGAAACTGTATTTCATAGGGTATATGCGTCTGGGTAATCTGAATATCGTCGTGGTATGCCTGCAAGGCCTAGGAAATGTTGGGGGAAGAAAGTTAAGTTTACTCCGATAAATATCACTGCAAATTGAATTTTTGTTCAAGTTTGGTGTAGGGTAAAGCCAGATATTAAAGGGAATCAGTGGATGAAGCCTGCTATGATGGCAAATACTGCTCCTATTGAAAGAACATAGTGGAAGTGGGCTACTACGTAGTAAGTATCATGAAGAACAATATCTAATGAAGAATTAGCTAGTACAATTCCTGTTAAACCTCCTACTGTAAAAAGAAAGATGAACCCTAGAGCTCAAAGCAGAGGAGTATCTCATTTAATTGATCCTCCATGAAGGGTTGCTAGTCAGCTAAATACTTTTACGCCTGTAGGAATAGCAATAATTATTGTTGCGGAAGTAAAATAGGCTCGGGTATCTACGTCTATACCTACTGTAAATATATGGTGGGCTCAAACAATGAAACCAAGTAGGCCAATTGCTATTATTGCTCAAACTATACCCATATATCCGAATGGTTCTTTTTTGCCTGAATAATAGGCAACTACATGTGAAATTATTCCGAAGCCAGGTAAAATTAAAATATAAACTTCAGGGTGACCAAAGAATCAGAATAAATGTTGGTAAAGGATAGGATCTCCCCCACCTGCAGGGTCAAAGAATGTAGTGTTAAGGTTACGGTCTGTAAGTAATATTGTAATCCCTGCTGCAAGAACTGGAAGGGAGAGGAGGAGGAGAATAGTGGTTACAAGGATTGATCAAACAAATAATGGTGTTTGATATTGGGAAATGGCTGGTGGTTTTATATTAATAATGGTTGTAATAAAATTAATTGAGGCTAAGATGGATGAAATACCGGCTAAATGAAGGGAAAAGATGGCTAAATCAACGGATGGCCCAGCATGAGCTAAATTGCTTGCTAGTGGTGGGTAAACTGTTCAACCAGTACCCGCTCCCGCTTCAACTCCTGCAGAAGCGAGGAGGAGAAGAAATGATGGTGGAAGTAGTCAGAAGCTTATGTTATTTATTCGTGGAAAAGCCATATCTGGTGCACCAATTATTAAGGGGACCAGTCAATTTCCAAAACCACCAATCATGATTGGTATAACCATAAAGAAGATTATTACGAAAGCATGGGCGGTCACGATCACATTGTAAATCTGATCATCACCTAAAAGTGATCCTGGCTGTCCCAGTTCGGCTCGAATTAGAAGGCTTAGGGCTGTTCCAACTATGCCTGCTCATGCACCAAAAATTAAGTAAAGGGTGCCGATATCTTTGTGGTTGGTAGAAAATAGTCAACGATTAATTGCCACAGGTAAGATGGCTGAGAATTAAGCGGCGGATTGTAGCTCCGTGTACAGAGGTCAAAGTCCTCTTCTTTCCAAAGCCCCGAAGTAATTGTAATACATTGGATTGCAAATCCAAAGACGGAGGCTCGCTTCCTCCCGGGGCTTTCTCCCGCCTTTGTGTTAGGCGGCGGGAGAAAGCCTAGATAGAAGTTCGCTGGATTGAACGCTTAGCTGTTAATTAAGTTTTTACAGGATCGAGGCCTGTTTATCTAGAAGGTTTTAGCTTAATGAAAGTATCTGGGTTGCATTCAGAAGATGTGAGATAGAGTCTTGCAAATCTTAGCAGAAATTAGAAGATTTTCACTTCTACTTAAAGCTTTGAAGGCTTTTGGTCTGTTATTAACCTAAATTCCTATGAGGTAAGTGTGAAGATTGCAGGTGTTAAGGGAAGAAGAAGAATTGATAAGGTTGCTGATGTTAATAGGATAAGAGTAAAGTGATAGGGTTTTGTTCGTCAGGACGATAATATATTGGTTGGGTTGGGGTTTATAGTTAGTGTTGTGGCATAACATAGGCGTAAATAAAAGAATAAACTAAGGAGGGTTATTAAAGCTATAATTGTAGCTGGGATAAATAGGCTTTGTTTTGTTAGTTCTTGGAGGATTAATCATTTGGGTATGAAGCCGGAGAGTGGAGGTAATCCTCCTAAAGAGAGAAGGGTTAATAAGGCAATAATAGATAGGAGGGGGGATTTGGTTGATGACGAAGCAATGGAGTTAATTTTGGTTGAGTTAAAGATTTTAAATAATAGGAAGGTTGTAAGTGTTATGATAATATATAAAATAAGGTTAAGGAGGGTTAGGTTTGGGGCGTAATGTAAAATTGTAATTATTCACCCAAGGTTTGCAATTGATGAGTAAGCTAAAATTTTTCGTAGCTGTGTTTGGTTAAGTCCTCCTCAACCTCCAATGATTGTTGAGAGAATTCCAAGAGTTAATAGGAGGTTTGGGTTAAGTAGAGGATAAAGTTGGAGTAGGATGGCGAAAGGGGCTAGTTTTTGTCAGGTTGACAAAATAAGACCTGTAGTTAAGTCTAGCCCTTGAAGTACTTCAGGTAATCAAAAGTGTAGAGGTGCAAGACCAATTTTTAGGGCAAGTGCGACTGTTGTTAGTGTGGCAGAGGTTGGATTAAGCATTTCAATTAGACTTCATTCACCTGAAGTCCAAGCGTTTGTAACGCTAGCAAATAATAGTAAAGTAGAGGCAGTTGCCTGGGTAATAAAATATTTTGTGGTGGCTTCTACTGCTCGTGGGTGGTGCTGGCGAATTATTAAGGGAATAATAGCTAAAGTGTTGATTTCGAGGCCTATTCACACTAGGAGTCAATGTGATCCGATAAATGTAAGAGTAGTTCCTAGGCCTAAGCTTGAAATTAGGATGGTTAATACAGTAGGATTCATTAGTAAAGGAAGGATTTCAACCAACATGGTTGGGGTATGGGCCCAAAAGCTTTATTAGCTGACTCTACTTAGAATATGGTGTAATAGGAAACACGGAGGGTTTTGATCTCTTAGATGTAGGTTCAAGTCCTATTTTTCTAGAAGGAAGTGGGGAGGCTTTAACTCTCATTATCCACTCTATCAAAGTGGCCCTTTAGTTCAGGCACGCTTCCTTAAGTAATGGGGGGTAAACTTGTTATGGCGAGTGGTAGGGCCACATGTCATAAAATAATTGCTAGGGTTAATGGCAAAAAGTTTTTTCATACTAAGTGTATAAGTTGATCATAGCGAAAGCGGGGGTATGATGCTCGGATTCATAAAAAAATGAATGTTAGTAGTGTGGCTTTTATCATAAGGCTGAATGTTGAGAGTTGTGGGAAGAGGGGGTTGTAGGAAATTCCTATGAATAAGATGACTGAGAGGGTGTTTATTAATAAAATGTTTGTGTATTCAGCTAGGAAAAATAGGGCGAATGGGCCTCCTGCATATTCAATATTGAAACCTGAGACTAATTCTGACTCCCCTTCTGTTAAATCAAATGGGGCTCGATTGGTTTCTGCTAAGGTTGAAATATACCATATTAGGGCTAGGGGTCAGCCTGGGATTAGGAGTCAAATAGTTTCTTGGGTTGTGTTGAATGTATGGAGGGTAAAGCCTCCAGCAAGTACGATTATTGAAAGTAGAATTAGTCCTAGACTTACTTCATAGGAGATGGTTTGTGCTACAGCACGAAGTGCTCCTATTAGAGCATATTTTGAGTTGGATGCTCATCCGGACCCTAAAATAGTATATACGGTAAGGCTTGAAATTGCTAAGATAAATAATAAGCCTAGATTAAGATTAATAATAGAGTGGGGGAGAGGAAGTGGTATTCATATAAGTAAGGCCAGAGTTAAGGCTGCTGTTGGGGCAGCTAAAAATAAAAATGGGGAGGATGCTGATGGGCGGACAGGTTCTTTAATAAAGAGTTTTAAGCCGTCTGCAATAGGTTGAAGGAGGCCGTAAGGCCCAACAACGTTGGGGCCCTTACGAAATTGTATATAGCCGAGAATTTTTCGTTCAATTAAGGTTAGGAAGGCTGTGGCTAGGAGGATAGGGATAATGTAGGCAAGGGGATTAATTAAATAGAGTAAGATGGTCTGGAGCATAGTTGAGGAGAGGATTTGAACCTCTGGATTAAAGGACTTAGGTCTTTTGCAATTACCAGGCTCTGCCACCTCAACAACCCTGTTTTTGGGCAGTGGGTGATCTTTTCTTATCTATTTAAGTTTTATTCAATAGATGAAAATGGGGCGTGCTGGTAGCATTGGCCCCACTTTTCCGGTCCTTTCGTACTAGGAAAAGTATATTCATAGATAGAAACTGACCTGGATTTCTCCGGTCTGAACTCAGATCACGTAGGACTATTAATCGTTGAACAAACGAACCCTTAATAGCGGTTGCACCATTAGGATGTCCTGATCCAACATCGAGGTCGTAAACCCTTTCTTCGATAGGAACTCTGAGAAAGGATTGCGCTGTTATCCCTAGGGTAACTTGGTTCATTGATCAGGAAATCCTGGGTCATTTTTCGATAAATATTTTATTAATCAGAATTGTTATTCTGATTTTCAAGTACTGAGTACTCAATCGATGAGGGGGATTTGTTTTCCCCCTCGGTCACCCCAACCAAAAACAGTTAAGTTAGAAGTATTATATATTTTGTTTATACCCTGAGGAATAAATGGTTACATAATTAACTTAAGTGTTTAAAGCTCCATAGGGTCTTCTCGTCTAATGTTATTATATTCGCTTCTGCACGAATAGATCAATTTCATTGATTAGAAAATAGAGACAGTTAAACTCTCGTGGTGCCTTTCATACGGGTCTTCATTTAAAAGACAAATGATTACGCTACCTTTGCACGGTCAAAATACCGCGGCCGTTGAACATTGTCACAGGGCAGGCGGGACCTCTTATAGTTTAACAAGAGGCGATGTTTTTGGTAAACAGGCGGAGTTTGTGTTTGCCGAGTTCCTTTATTTTCTTTTAATCTTTCCTGGTGACATTCCTGTGTGGGATTAACGAATAGAAGAATAAGGTTTTCTAGTTAATGATTTAATAGTATAATGACCTCAGTCTGGGGCCGATTAATTGTCAGTGATTTAATTCTTTCTGACGTACACTTATGTCGGGAGAGATTTGTTCTCTTTATTACTCATTTTAGCATAAGTTCTTTTATATTTTTATAAAATAACCCAATAGGTTAAAGGGGGTTATGAGTGAATATCTAAATTATGGGTTTAGTGTTAGACTGGAGCTGCGACGCTTACTTAACAGGTGGCTGCTTTTAGGCCCACTGGGGTGGAAACCTTAATAATTATGATCATTTCCCATCTTTAAAAGATGTATCTTAGTTTAGAAGGGCTGTACCTCTTCTAAATAACTATTAATTCTTATAGTTTTCTTTGACGAGAAATTCTTGTCTAGATAATAAAGAGTTAATGCAGAACTAAAGTTCTTTTCTTGGGTAACCAGCTATCACTAAACTCGGTAGGCTTTTCACCGCTACTCGGAAGTCTCCCCACTCTTTTGCCACAGAGACGGGTTAGCTCTAATAATGCTGCTTCGGAGTAGCTCGTTTAGTTTCGGGAGGATAGACTTAAGATCTTTTCGCCTAGTTTTTCTAGCTAAATCATGATGCAAAAGGTACGAGGTGTAATCTCTGCTTTTTAGTACTTTAATGATTTGTTTCATTTCTTTTTCAGCTTTCCCTTGCGGTACATAAGCTATTGCTCTTGAGTTATTGTTCTGTCACCCATACTAGAAGGTTAAAATGTTTTAGTTAAAAGTTTGTGGTATAAATTAGATCTATAAGGTCTGGTTAGATTGGTATATAGGCTAGTTTTAAGGTTCAAAATGACCCGATTTGCATGGGTGTCTCCTCGGTGTAAGGGAGGTGCTTTACTAATTTAGCCACATTTTGATTCCAAGTGCACTTTCCAGTACACTTACCATGTTACGACTTGCCTCCTCTTGTTAAAGAAATGTATTTATAAAAAATAAGTAGGTTTTTGAGGAGAGTGACGGGCGGTGTGTGCGCATCCCAGAGCCAATTTCAGGGAAGTACTCTGATCTTCTCTTACTGCTAAATCCACCTTTAGGTATATTTTCAATTTACCATTCGTATGTTTTTGGTAAAAAATGTAGCCCATTTCTTCCCACTTCATTTGCTACACCTCGACCTGACGTTTTGGAGTTTTAATTCTTTTTGCTTACTTTTGACCCTTCACAGGGTGAGCTGACGACGGCGGTATATAGACGGTAATGGCAAGAAGTGGTGAGGTTGAACGGGGATTATCGGTTATAGAACAGGCTCCTCTAGGTGGGTGTGGGATACCGCCAAGTCCTTTGGGTTTTAAGCTAGCGCTTGTAGTACTCTGGCGAACAATATGGTGAAGTATTGTCTAAGTTTATGGTTGGGCATAGTAGGGTATCTAATCCTAGTTTGGGTCTCAACTATCGTGGCATCAAGGCTCCTTAATATGTAAAGTCACTTTCGTTGTTGATTGTTCCACTCATGGGTGCGTATAACAGCTTTATGAGGTCTAAACTTTAGTTATTTAAAGGTCATTCTTAAACCACTCTTTACGCCGGGGTGTGTTAATATGAGTTACTCGTATAACCGCGGTGGCTGGCACGAGATTAACCAACTCTGTCGACTTTAACTAATTCAAGCTTTCGCTCATGAATTAATGTTTATTACTGCTGAAATCCCTTGGGGGTGTGGCTTAGCAAGGTGTCTTGGGCTACGTGTGTGTGCCTGATACCTGCTCCTAATTATTTAATAGATTAATTAGGGCATTCTCACAGGAGGGCTGAAACTTGCATGTATAATTCTAGTTACAATTAACACTAAGGCCAGGACCAAACCTTGTATGCCCGCGGAAAAAATTATTTCTCATCTTAGCATCTTCAGTGCCATGCTTTAAATTAAGCTACACTAGC